ATTTATATAATTATTTACTTATTATAATAAAGGTAATGTTGAGCGTAATAATAGCTTAGATGACACCTGTTGCAGGACATTTACCTTGCGGGGTTTTATGTTAGTACGGGTTAGACAGTACTTATGGTTCTTTTTTGTGGTCATACATCTATTATAATAAATGATAGTATTGAGTATCATATTTTATTTGTGTCGCATACAGCTACTGTGGTTGACAACAGCATAACAAATTTTTCAGCGCCGCAAGGTTTTACTTATTTGTCTCTTTTATAGGATTTTTCCGTGAGATGTATAGTACGATATTAGCTTCTAAGGTTTATTCCCTGTTTCCGGGGGGGTTTACAGGGTGGCATAAACTTTAGGAGTGTGGGGGGGTAGGGGGGGTTTCCCTCAAAAAACTTAATTTTAGTCCTGCAGTTTATGAGAAAAGGGGGGCTCTTAGTAATCCGGGGGTGGACAAGACTTAGTTATGCTCATGATATCAGTTATGCAATTCTTCTTAAGAAGTCTAAAATCATTACAGCACATGTCCTCTGGAATTCAAGGAAATGTCCGACCTAATCTTGATTGCCTTAGCGCTGCACTCTGAAATGCCAAGTGAAAGGAAAAAAAAAAAGAGAGAACCCCAAACACTCTGGAAAGAACGCCCGGCATGTTGGGTAAAGGAGATTATGTATTAAAAGCATTAACTTATGCAAGCGTCGATGAAAGATAGAGGTAATTACAAGTAATGGCCCTGAAGTAGGAACCAAATGCCAGGAATAATTCAAGTTGTGCGACCCCCACGATTTTTGTCCCTCACCTTCAATAAGAGTTATTACTAGAATCAACTGATGATCGGTTCTTATTGGGCTCAATAAGTTTAATTCAGAAATGTTGAGTCTTGGTATATATTTGGAATATTTTAGAGCCATGTTGGGATATACAAGTTCGTCAGTGCTCGAGCAATGACATTAATATTAATCAAGTACTTTTCATGGTCTTCTTTGTGGAATGTCTTTGTTCTTAGTTTAATATCAATTTATGGTGATTATACATATATGTACTAAAACATATTGATTGCAATTGTACATAAAAATGCCTGCCTGACAAAGAGTAGTTTAATTATAAAATTTTAGCTTTGGGAGCTATAGATAGGAGTTGAAGTCTTCTCTCTTTGAAGGGGGATGTTGGCAGAGCTCGGCAAGATGCTTTGAAAGTAGTAGGAAGGAATTTAACCTTCGACTTCCGGGTTACAAAACCGGTGCTCTGGCGCTGAGCTACTAATACATTATGAAAAGAGGAGTTTATTTTCAAGTCAACTTGCTGCTGGTATTAGGATTAAGAAGAGTGAAAAATATAACAGGGATGCAACTTGTCCGATAATGATATACGGATCTTCTACGGGTATGCCTCCAATTCAGGTAAGAATAACAACGTCCGCGACAAGGACCCAGAAGAGGAACTGAGTTAGAGGGCGGAATGTGAGGCTTCGGTGTTTGGATGTGTGTAGGATGGGGACAACTATTAGTACAAGGATTGAGCAGAGGAGTGCTAAGACACCTCCTAGTTTGTTTGGAATTGAGCGGAGAATGGCATATGCGAAGAGGAAGTATCACTCAGGCTTAATGTGGGGTGGGGTTACTATGGGGTTAGCTGGAGTGAAGTTATCGGGGTCACCTAAGAGGTTGGGGGCGAAGAGCGCGAGAGATGCGAGCGCAGTTAGGAGGATGGCGAATCCTAAGAGGTCTTTATATGTAAAATAGGGGTGGAAGGAGATTTTTTCTGCATCTGAGTTTAGGCCGAGGGGATTATTTGAGCCTGTTTCGTGAAGGAAGATGAGGTGCACTAGGGTCATCGCTAGGATGACGAAGGGGAGAAGGAAATGGAATGCGAAGAATCGTGTTAGGGTGGCGTTGTCTACTGAGAATCCCCCTCAGATTCATTGGACAAGGGTGTCACCAATGTAAGGGACGGCGGAGAGGAGGTTTGTAATAACGGTAGCACCTCAGAAAGACATTTGGCCTCAGGGAAGGACGTAGCCTACGAATGCGGTTATTATAACTAGAAGTAGTAGGACAACTCCGATGTTTCATGTTTCTTTGTAGAGGTATGAGCCGTAATAAAGGCCTCGTCCAATGTGGAGGTAAATACAGATGAAGAAGAAAGATGCGCCATTTGCATGTATATTGCGGATTAATCAGCCGTAGTTTACATCTCGGCAAATATGGGCAACGGAGGAAAAAGCGGATGCGGTATCAGGGGTGTAGTGTATGGCAAGAAAGAGGCCTGTGACAATTTGGGCAATTAGGCAGAGCCCAAGCAGGGACCCAAAGTTTCATCATGCGGAAATGTTTGCTGGGGCTGGGAGGTCGACTAATGCGTCGTTTGCGATTTTAAGGAGTGGGTGGGTTTTTCGGATGTTGATCATTAGGGTTCTTATAGTTGAATGACAACGGTGGTTTTTCAAGCCATTAGTCCTAGTTAAAGTCTTGGTAGGAATTATGATACTCATTATAGCTGTATTTTTATTTGGGTTAGTTCTTGGGTTAGCAGCGGTTGCTTCTAATCCGTCTCCATATTTTGCTGCTCTGGGTTTGGTAGTTGTAGCTGGTATAGGATGTAGTGTTTTGGTGGGGTGCGGGGGATCTTTTTTGTCCCTGGTGTTGGCTTTAATTTATTTGGGAGGCATATTAGTTGTTTTTGCTTATTCGGCAGCTCTTGCTGCAGAGCCCTACCCTGAGAGCTGGGGGAGTTGGCCTGTATTGGGGTTGGTGTTAGCCTACATAGGAGGGGTGCTTTTAGCGGTGTTCTTGTTTTGTGGCGAATGATACTGAGGTGCTTGGTTTACGGGGGAGGAGCTGAGTGAAATGGCAGCCATTCGGGGAGATATGGGAGGAGTTGCTCTATTATATTCAATGGGGGGAGGGGTACTAATTGTTGGGGGTTGAGTGTTGTTATTAACTTTATTTGTGGTGCTAGAACTCACTCGGGGCTTGAGTCGAGGGACCCTTCGAGCTGTTTAGTAAGAGGAGTATAGGATAAATAGGAGGGTGAGGGCAAGGGTTAGGAAAAGGAGTTTCAAGTAGGTCTTGATCAGGCCTCGTTGCAGGTTATTAGTAGAGTCAACTATACGGCGATTGGCGGATGCAATGGATTTAGGGCCAGCGTCTTCTAGTCAGGTTTGGTCAATAATTTGGCTGGAGATGGTTTGAGCAAAGAAGAGATTAATTTTAGGAAGGAGGCGGTGAATCACTGTGGGGAAGAAGGCTAGTATCACGGAGAAGTGGTGTGTTGGAAGGTTAGGGGTAATTTTAAGTTGCTTCGAAGTTGAAGATGCAAGTTGTAGGGCGACAAGGAGTCCCAGAATTGTCACAATTAATGCGGCTAGTTTTAATAAGGGGGGCATCGACATAATGGGTGTTTTTATAGGGGTGATGTTTGAGGTAATTAGTAGGCCTGCCACGATGCTGCCTAGGGCTAGTCGTTTTAGGGGGTTGATCAGTGCGGGGTCGTTCTCGTTAATGGGGGAGAGAGTGTTAAATCGTGGGTGGCCGAGGGAGACGAAGTAGACGACTCGAAGGCTGTAGATAGCTGTGAAAGAGGTAGCCAGGAGGGTCAGGGCGAGGGCTCAGGCGTTTAGGTGGGAGGTGTTTAATGCTTCGATGATGGCATCTTTGGAGTAAAAGCCAGTTAAGAAGGGAGTGCCTGTTAGGGCAAGACTGCCAATAATTAAGCACGATGATGTTACGGGGGTTAAGTGATGTATTCCTCCCATTTTTCGGATGTCTTGTTCGTCATTTAGGCTGTGGATGATTGCCCCGGAGCAAATGAAGAGTATTGCTTTAAAGAAGGCGTGAGTGCAGATGTGGAGGAAGGCTAGTTGGGGTTGGTTGAGGCCAATTGTAACTATTATTAGGCCTAATTGACTTGATGTTGAAAAAGCAACGATTTTCTTGATATCATTTTGGGTGAGGGCGCACGTTGCAGTGAATAGTGTGGTGAGGGCTCCCAGGCATAGGCAAATGGTCAGTACTGTTGGGTTTTGTTCCAATAAGGGGCTTATTCGGACAAGAAGAAAAATGCCTGCGACAACCATTGTACTGGAGTGGAGTAGGGCAGAGACTGGTGTAGGGCCTTCCATGGCGGCAGGAAGTCAGGGGTGAAGTCCAAATTGTGCTGATTTGCCAGTAGCAGCTAGGACTAGGCCTAGGAGGGGGTAAGTGAGGTCAAGGTCTTTGGCAGTTGTAAAAATTTGTTGGAGTTCTCAGGAGTTGAGAGTCATCGCAATTCATGCCATTGAAAAAATTAAGCCGACATCACCCACTCGGTTGTAGACGACTGCTTGGAGGGCGGCTGTGTTTGCATCTGATCGTCCATGTCATCAGCCGATGAGGAGGAAAGATATGATCCCTACGCCCTCCCATCCGATGAAGAGTTGAAAGAGATTATTAGCTGTTACCAGGATGATTATGGCAATTAAAAACACTAGGAGGTAGTCAAAGAATCGGTTGATGTTGGGGTCCGCATGTATATATCAAGAGGCAAATTCTAGGATGGCCCAGGTTACATACAAAGCGACTGGTGTAAAGATAAGAGAATAAAGGTCAAATTTTAGGCTAATGTTGATGTCGAAGGTTAAAATGTTTATTCAGTTTCAGTTGGTAGTAATGATTTCGGCCCCTTCTCGGAGAAAAAGGAACAGGGGGAGGAGGCTAATAAAGAAGGCTAACTGTACTGCTGCTTTAGCTTTTTTTAAGGGTCAGTCGGCGGAGCGGGTGGGGAAGATAAAGAGTGTAAGTAGGGGGGCAATTAGGATTAGGAAGACGGTGATTATGCTGGATGCTACAAGAAGGGGGGTTGAAGTCATAATAGCTACTACTTGGAGTTGCACCAAGAGTTTTTGGTTCCTAAGACCAATGGATGAACTATTATCCTTTAGTAGCTACGAGTGAGCCCTGGGGTCTAACCAAGGTCGCGAAAATTAGCAGTTTTCGTTGCTTCGAGCCTCTCTCGGGTAGATAAGGGGGCTTTAACCCCTATTTTTAGAATCACAATCTAATGTCTTATTTAAACTATATCCACAGGCAGTCCAACCCAAGATTAATTCTGGCTTGAGAATAAGGAGGAGGAGGGGAAGGAGATGTAAGGCTATAAGGAGGTGTTCTCGGGAGTGAGAGGGGGCGAGGGCAATAATGGATTGGGGGAGGGGACCTCGTTGTGTCGTTAGGAATACGAACAGTGAATAGGCGGCTGTAATCAGGGTGCCAGCTCCTGTGAGAGCAATGGTTCATCATGATCAGTTAAAAAGAGAGACAATGATTACTAGCTCTCCCATTAAGTTAGGGAGAGGGGGGAGAGCAAGGTTTGCAAGGCTTGCAATAAACCATCAGGCGGCCATAAGGGGGAGGATTATTTGTAGGCCTCGTGCTAAGAGTAGTGTACGGCTGTGAGTGCGTTCGTAATTGGTGTTAGCGAGACAGAATAAGGCGGAGGAAGTCAGGCCATGTGCAATTATGAGAATCAGGGCCCCTGAAAATCCTCAAGGGGTTTGGATTAAGATTCCTGCTGCGACAAGGCCCATATGACTGACTGATGAGTAAGCGATTAATCGTTTTAAGTCTGTTTGGCGGAGGCAAATTGAGCCTGTTATGATGATGCCTCAAAGAGCAAAGATGATGAAGGGGTAGCTAAGTTCTTTGGTAAGGGGCTCTAGTATAATCATCATTCGTATTATGCCGTAGCCCCCTAGTTTTAGTAAGACGGCAGCAAGAATTATGGAGCCTGCGATAGGGGCTTCAACGTGGGCTTTGGGTAATCATAAGTGGGCACCATAAAGGGGTATTTTAACCAGGAATGCGATTAAGCAGCCCGCTCATCATAGCTTATCTGCATACGTAATTAGGGGTATGGCGGGGTTGAATTGAAGGGTAAGGAGTGAAAGAGTTCCTGTATTGCTTTGAAGGAGGAGTAAGGATACTAATAGGGGGAGAGATCCTGCCAGGGTATAAAATAAAAAGTAGGTCCCAGCGTTGAGACGTTCTAGTTGGTTCCCTCAGCGTGTGATAATAATAAGGGTGGGAATGAGGGTGGCTTCAAACATAACATAAAATATAATTACTTCAGTTGCGCCAAAGGCCATAATTAGGAAGATTTGGAGGGAGATAAGTAGGGTAATATATATTCGTTGGCGGTTTTCAGGTTCCGGGGAAATATGGTTCTGGCTTGCAAGGATTATCAGAGGGAGGAGTCAGCAGGTGAGTACTAGCAGGGGTGTTGAGAGGGGATCTGTTGCTATGTGGAGGCCGAGGAATGATCAGCCGGTTTCTAGGGGGTTGGTTAGTCAGCTTAAGCTGATTAATGCAATAATTGAGCTGTAAGCGAGGGTTGTTGATCAGAGTTGTTTAATAGGCACTGTTCAGCCAGTAAGAGCAAGGGCAATGGTGGGGATGAGGATTTTTAGCATTGTAATAAGTTAAAGCTTTTTAGGCGATCAGTGCCATGAGTTCGGGCTGTTGCGATTAGGAGGGCCAAGCCTGCACTTGCTTCACAGGCCGAGAAGGCTAAGAGGACCATGGGGGCAATTGAGAAATTTATGGCGTTGAGTTGGAGGGTTCATACGGAGAGGGCAATAAAGAGGGATAGGAGCATGCCTTCTAAGCATAGGAGGGCGGAGAGGAGGTGGGCTCGATTAAATGCTAGGCCTGCCAACCCCAGAAGGAAGGCTGATGAGAAAGCAAAGTGGATTGGAGTCATCAGGCAATTATGGAATTTAACCACAAGTTTTTGAGCCGAAATCAAAGGTTTTTCTTAAACTAACTGCCTATTCAGCCCACTCTAATCCACCTTGAAGTCATTCGTAGATGAGGCCGAGGGTCAGGAGGACAAGAATAGTAGATGCTCATGCAAATGTTGTTGAGGGGGAGGAGAGGTGGTTTCCTCAAGGGAGTGGGAGCAGAAGGGCAATTTCTAGGTCGAAGAGGAGGAAGAGAATAGCGACGAGGAAAAATCGGAGGGAGAAAGGTAGGCGAGCGGTACCCACGGGATCAAATCCGCATTCGTATGGTGAGAGTTTCTCATAGTCAGGACCTATTTGTGGAAGTCAAAAGGCGACAATGGCCAGGACGATAGAGAGTAATACAGCAATAGTTAATATGGAGGTAATTAGATTCATTATCTTTCCTTGGATTTTAACCAAGACCGGGTGATTGGAAGTCACTTGTACTAGCTTTAAATACTAGAAAGATAAGATCCTCATCAGTAGATGGAGATGTATAGGAAGAGTCAGACGACATCTACGAAGTGTCAGTATCAGGCAGCTGCCTCGAATCCAAAGTGGTGGCCAGATGTAAAGTGGTACTGTACTTGTCGGAGAAGGCAGACGGCTAGGAAGGTTGAGCCGATGATTACGTGAAGGCCATGGAAGCCCGTAGCCACGAAGAAAGTAGAGCCGTAAACGCCGTCAGCAATTGTGAAGGGGGCTTCGTAATACTCTATGGCTTGGAGGAAAGTGAAGTAGAAGCCCAGGAGGATGGTTAGGGTTAGTGATTGAATAGCCTCTTTACGATCACCCTCCATGATGCTGTGGTGGGCTCAGGTAACTGTAACACCAGAGGCTAGTAGAACGGCTGTATTTAGTAAGGGGACTTCAAATGGGTTTAGAGTGGTAATCCCAGTAGGGGGTCAGCAGCCGCCTAGCTCAGGTGTAGGGGCTAAACTTGAGTGGTAGAAAGCTCAGAAGAAGCCTAGGAAGAAGAATACTTCTGAGGTAATGAAGAGAATCATTCCGTATCGTAAGCCTTTTTGGACGGGAGGGGTGTGGTGTCCTTGGAAGGTCCCTTCTCGGATAATGTCTCGTCATCATTGGTACATGGTTAGAAGAAGTAGGATTAGACCTACAGTTATGAGCGTAGTCGAGTGGTAATGGAATCAGATTGCTAAGCCTGAAGTCATAAGCAGGGCAGCTACTGCACCTGTCAGGGGTCATGGGCTTGGGTCTACTATGTGATATGCATGTGCTTGATGGGCCATTAGATGTTTTCTTGTAGGTAAAGACTTAGGAGAAGTACAAATACGTAGGCTTGAATTATGGCGACAGCTACTTCTAGTAATGAGAGGGCTAATAGAAGAATTGCTGTTAGAGAAGCTACGGGGGGTATAAGGGGCAGAAGAACAAATGTGGCAGTCGAGGTGAGTTGAATTAAGAGATGACCTGCTGTGAGGTTGGCAGTGAGTCGGACGCCTAGGGCAAGGGGCCGAATGAATAAACTAATTGTTTCGATAATAATTAGTACCGGGATTAAAAGGGTGGGGGTGCCTTCTGGAAGGAGGTGGCCTAAAGCATGTGTAGGTTGGTTTCGCATTCCAATAATAATCGTGGCAAGTCACAGGGGGACAGCGAATGCTAAATTAAGGGATAATTGTGTGGTAGGGGTGAAAGTATATGGGAGAAGGCCTAGTAGGTTTAGTGTAATTAAGAATACTATTAGAGAAGCTAGGAGGAGGGCTCATTTATGGCCGCCTACGTTTAAGGGTTGAAAGATTTGTTGTGTAAAATTATTGATAAACCAGCTTTGTAGGGTAAGTAAACGGCAATTAAGTCATCGGACTGTTGGTTTGGGGAAGAGTGCTCAGGGCAAGGCTAGTGCTAAGGCAATTAGGGGGATGCCTAGGAAAACGGGGCTTATAAATTGATCAAAGAAGCTTAGTGTCATGGTCAGGATCAGGTTTCAGTTTTAGGTTTTTCTGTGCTTTGAGAGGCGGGCACGTTAGGGAGGGTGTGGGCTAGGATTTTAGGGGGGATAATGGTAAGGAATACGAATCAAGAGAACACAAGGATGAGGAACCAAGGAGCGGGATTGAGTTGTGGCATTTCGCTAGGGGTGGTTGGGAGTCACCAATCTTTAGCTTAAAAGGCTAACGCTGTACCCTGTTTAGCTTCTTAGCGAAGCGTCTTCAAGTATTAGTGATGATCAGTTTTCGAAGTGTGCCAATGGGACTGCTTCTACTACAATTGGCATGAAACTGTGATTCGCGCCACAAATTTCAGAGCACTGTCCGTAGAATACTCCGGGCCGAGATGTGACGAAGGCCACTTGGTTCAGGCGGCCTGGGACTGCGTCTATTTTTACGCCCAGGGATGGCACTGCTCAAGAGTGGAGAACGTCTTCGGCAGAAACTAGAATGCGGATAGGGGATTCAACGGGAATTACTATTCGGTGGTCTGTCTCAAGTAAACGGAATTGGCCGGGGGTTAAGTCCTGTGTGGGGATCATGTAGGAGTCAAACCCAAGGTCTTCGTAGTCCGTATATTCGTAGCTTCAATACCATTGGTGGCCTACAGCTTTGATGGTTAGGTGTGGATCATTAATCTCGTCTATAAGGTAAAGAATTCGAAGTGATGGGAGGGCGATGAGGATTAAGATTAGAGCTGGCAGGACGGTTCAGATGATTTCAATTTCCTGGGAGTCTAAAATAAGACTATTTGTTAATTCGGTGGATACCATAGCGATGATAATATAAAGTACAAGAATGCTAATAAGGAGAAGAATTATTAGGGCGTGATCGTGGAAGTGAAGAAGTTCCTCTATGAGGGGGGAAGCTGCGTCTTGGAATCCTAGTTGGGAAGGGTATGCCATTGTTTAAGACGCGCGGGAGTTTAACCCACAACTCTACCCTGACAAAGTAGTGTAATTAGCCAATTTTACTAGCGTCTTATAAAGAAAGTGGCAGAGCGGTTATGTCATTGGCTTGAAACCAATTTATGGGGGTTCAACTCCTCCCTTTCTCGTTAGTGGGTGTTTAAAGCATCAGCTGAGGGTGCTTTTTGGTCTGGTCAGGTTTGTTGAATTAGCACGAATGCAGGTTCTTCAAAGGTGTGATAAGGGGGAGGACATCCGTGTAGTCACTCTACGTTTGTGGCGGTGAGTTCTACGGATAGTACTTCTCGTTTGGCGGCGAAGGCTTCTCAGATAATATACAGGAATATAATTACTGCTACTAGGGAGATTAGGGAGCCCATAGAGGAAACAGTGTTTCAGAGGGTATAGGCGTCTGGATAGTCAGAATACCGTCGAGGCATGCCAGCTAGACCTAGGAAATGCTGTGGGAAGAAGGTTAAATTAACCCCTACGAATATTACTCCGAAGTGGATTTTTGTTCATGTTTCATGAAGAGTGTAGCCGGAGAATAGGGGGAATCAGTGAACGAAGCCTCCCATAATGGCAAAGACTGCGCCCATAGAGAGGACGTAGTGGAAGTGGGCTACTACATAGTATGTGTCGTGGAGCACGATGTCTAAAGAAGAATTAGCCAGGACGATACCTGTAAGACCCCCTACTGTAAATAAGAAGATGAATCCAAGGGCTCAGAGAAGAGGTGTTTCTCATTTTAGGGACCCTCCATGAAGGGTTGCCAGTCAGCTGAAGACTTTTACACCTGTTGGGATGGCAATGATTATTGTGGCGGATGTAAAGTAGGCACGAGTGTCTACATCCATACCAACTGTAAACATGTGATGTGCTCAGACAATAAAACCTAAGAGGCCGATCGCCATCATGGCTCAAACCATGCCCATATAGCCGAAAGGTTCTTTTTTACCCGCATAATATGCAACGATGTGGGAGATCATGCCAAACCCGGGGAGAATAAGAATGTATACTTCTGGGTGCCCGAAGAATCAGAATAGGTGCTGGTATAGAATAGGATCCCCTCCTCCTGCTGGGTCGAAGAAAGAAGTGTTTAAGTTTCGATCTGTTAAAAGCATGGTAATTCCGGCAGCGAGAACTGGCAGGGATAGAAGCAGGAGAACGGCAGTAATAAGAACAGCCCATACGAAGAGTGGGGTTTGGTACTGGGAAATTGCGGGAGGTTTCATGTTAATAATAGTAGTAATGAAGTTAATAGCACCTAAAATTGAGGAGACACCTGCCAGGTGAAGGGAGAAAATTGTAAGGTCAACTGATGCTCCGGCATGTGCTAGGTTGCTGGCTAGAGGAGGATAGACGGTTCATCCAGTTCCGGCCCCTGCTTCTACGCCAGAAGACGCTAAGAGAAGAAGGAACGAAGGAGGTAGGAGTCAAAAGCTTATGTTATTTATTCGAGGGAAGGCCATATCGGGGGCGCCGATCATTAGGGGGATTAGTCAGTTTCCAAACCCTCCAATCATAATTGGCATTACTATAAAGAAAATTATTACGAAAGCGTGTGCTGTAACGATTACATTATAAATCTGGTCGTCCCCTAGGAGAGCGCCAGGCTGGCTTAGTTCTGCCCGGATAAGCAGGCTTAGGGCGGTCCCTACTATACCTGCTCAGGCACCGAAGATTAGATAGAGGGTGCCGATGTCTTTATGGTTGGTTGAGAAAAATCAACGTGTGATTGCCACAGGTAAGGGTAAGATGGCTGAGTAAGCGGTGGATTGTAGCCCCATATACAGAGGTTTGAGCCCTCTTCTTACCAAGCCCTGGGGTGTTATCATGTAAGATTGCAAATCTTAAGAAGCAAGCTAAATCCTTGCCAGGGCTTTCCCCGCCTTTTTAAAGGTAGGCGGGGAAGTAGATGGAAGCTCGCTGGCTTGAGCACTTAGCTGTTAACTAAGAGGTTGTAGGATCGAGGCCTACCTATCTAGAAAGGCTTTAGCTTAATTAAAGTGTCTGTTTTGCATGCAGGAGATGTGGGTTAGTATCCCGCAAGTCTTATCAGGGACTGGGAGATTTTCACTCCCGCTTAGGGCTTTGAAGGCCCTTGGTCTGGGTACTATCCTAAGTCCCTAGGTGGGGAGGAGGGTTGTAATTGAAGGGGTAAGGGGGAGAAGGAGTATTGTTGTGGAGGCGGCAATGGCGAGAGGGAGAGAAGACTGTATGGAGGTGAAGCGCCAAGGGGCCGTTCCGATGAGGTTATTGGGAGAGGCTGTAAGGGTTATAGCGTAAGAGAGGCGAAGGTAGAAGTAAAGGCTGAGGAGGGCAGTAAGCGCTGCGAGGGTGGCTGTTGGTGCTAGGCCATGGTTGGTCAGTTCTTGGAGAATAAGTCACTTAGGCATGAAGCCTGTCAGGGGAGGAAGGCCTCCGAGAGAGAGGAAGATGAGGGGGGCTAGGGACATGAGAGCGGGGGCTTTTGTTCAAGAGGCTGCGAGAGTATTAATGGTTGTTGCTTTGTTGAGCTTGAAAATTAGGAATGTTGAGAAGGTTATAACAAAGTATGTCAGTAACGTTAGTAGTGTTAGGGAGGGGGCGGTTTGAAGCACAAGGATTATTCAGCCAAGGTGGGCAATGGATGAATAGGCAAGGACCTTTCGCAGTTGTGTTTGGTTTAGGCCGCCCCATCCGCCGATGAGGGTTGAAAGGAGCCCTAAGACAGTAAGTATTGCAGGGTTAATTGGCTGAAGTTGTAGGAGAAGTGCGAACGGTGCAAGTTTTTGTCATGTGGATAAGATCAGTCCGGTGGTCAGGTCTAACCCTTGTAGGACTTCTGGCAATCATGCGTGGAAGGGGGCTAGACCAATCTTAAGGGCTAGAGCAATGGTGACTATGGCAATGGGGAGGGGGTGAGACATTTGCTGAATTTCTCATTGTCCGGAAAGTCATGCATTGATAGTACTAGCAAATAGCAGTATGGCTGCTGCGGTAGCTTGTGTAAGAAAATACTTGGTGGTGGCTTCAGCTGCTCGAGGGTGGTGGTGTTGTGTTATCAGGGGAATAATGGCAAGGGTATTAATCTCAAGGCCTATTCAAGCAAGCAATCAATGAGAGCTTGCGAATGTAATTGTAGTCCCAAGGCCTAGGCCGAGCAGCAGGACTGTTAAAATGTAAGGATTCATTAGTAAAGGAAGGAGTTTAACCGACATGTTTGGGGTATGGGCCCAAAAGCTTATATTAGCTGACTTTACTAGGAAATGGTGTAGCGGAAGCACTAAGAGTTTTGATCTCTTCAGGTAGGGTTCGAACCCCTTTTTTCTAAGGAGTTGGAAGGAATTTAACCTTCATTATTCACTCTATCAAAGTGGCCCTTTGCTTCAGGCACAGCTCCTGGCTTATAGTTGAGGGGGTAACCCTGAAAATGCAATGGGGAGCGCCAGGTGTCAAATAACCAGGGCCAAAGTTAGCGGGAGAAAGTTTTTTCAGATAAGATGTATTAATTGGTCATATCGGAATCGCGGGTAAGAGGCTCGCACTCATAAGAAAACAACAGAGAGGAAGGTTGCTTTAGTTATTAAGATAGATGTGGTGAGTAGGGGAGAGGTGGAAAGAAAGGATGTGCCTAGAAATAGGACGGCAGAAAGGGTATTTATAAGGAGGATGTTGGCGTATTCTGCTAGGAAAAATAGTGCGAAGGGGCCTCCGGCATACTCAACGTTAAAGCCTGAAACTAGTTCGGACTCGCCCTCGGTAAGATCAAAAGGGGCTCGGTTTGTTTCTGCTAGTGTAGAAATATATCATATAACGGCTAGTGGCCAGGCGGGTAAAATTAATCAGATACTTTCTTGGGCTACACTAAAGGTTTGAAGGGTGAAGCCTCCGGTGAAGATAATAGCGTTTAGAAGAATTAAACCCATGCTGACTTCATAAGAAATTGTTTGGGCGACGGCCCGAAGTGCCCCGATTAGGGCATATTTTGAATTTGAAGCTCAGCCTGAGCCTAAGATTGAGTAGACTGCAAAGCTGGATAAGGCAAGGATGAAGAGGATGCCCAGGTTTAAGTCTGCTGTGGGGTAGGGAAGTGGCATGGGGATTCACAAGGTTAGGGCTAGTGTGAGGGCCAGGATAGGGGCTGCTAAGAAGAGGAAGGGGGAGGAGGTTGAGGGGCGGATAGGCTCTTTTATGAAGAGCTTTAACCCATCCGTAATTGGCTGGAGCACGCCATATGGGCCTACAACGTTGGGGCCTTTTCGCGACTGTATATAGCCAAGTACTTTCCGTTCAACAAGGGTTAGAAGCGCTACGGCTAAGAGGACAAAAACAATAATAGCCAGAGGATTTAAGAGGACTGAAAAAATAGTGGAGATCATAGTTAAGGAGGGGATTTGAACCCCTGTGGAAAGGACTTAGATCTTTTGCAGTTTCCGGGCTCTGCCACCTTAGCAAGCTATTTTCTGTAGCGAGGGGGAACGCCCTTTTGACTATTTTAGTTAGTTTCATTAGGCAGGGGTAAGGCGTACTTGGAGTATGGGCCTTCTCTTTTCGGTCCTTTCGTACTAGAAAAGAACGTAGCATAGATAGAAACTGACCTGGATTACTCCGGTCTGAACTCAGATCACGTAAGACTTTAATCGTTGAACAAACGAACCCTTAATAGCGGCTGCACCATTAGGATGTCTTGATCCAACATCGAGGTCGTAAACCCCCTTGTCGATATGGACTCTTAAAGGGGATTGCGCTGTTATCCCTAGGGTAACTTGGTCCGTTGATCGGCTTTGCCGGATCTAATGGTCAAATGTTTTGTGCATTAGAGCTGTGGCTCATGGTTGTAGGAGTGTGTGCTCCTGGTCCACGTGGGGGTTTTTTTATTCCCCGTGGTCGCCCCAACCGAAGACAGGGGAACAGGGGTTCAATAGTTATTACCTATTTTACGGAGGTAGTTTACATGATCTGTCCTAAAGTCTAAAGCTCCATAGGGTCTTCTCGTCTTATGTTAGGATTCCCGCTTCTGCACGGGAAGATCAATTTCATTGACCGGGGAAAGGAGACAGTTAAGCCCTCGTTATGCCATTCATACAGGTCCTCATTTAAGAGACAAGTGATTGCGCTACCTTTGCACGGTCAAAATACCGCGGCCGTTGAACCAGGGGTCACAGGGCAGGCGGGACCTCTTATGTGTAATTAGCAAGAGGCGATGTTTTTGGTAAACAGGCGAGGCTTGGGGGTGTTTGCCGAGTTCCTTCTTTTCCTTTTGGTCTTTCCTTTGGAGTACACCAGTGTGGGGTTAACGGTATGATTTTGAATAATTTTCTTGTTTATTGTTTGTTATTCAGTCCCCTCTGTTGTTTGGGGCCGTTAAGTTTCGGTGGCGGGTCCGCTCCGATTTACACTTGTGCAAGGAGAGAAGTGGTGTTCTCTGATTACTCATTTTAGCATAATCGCTCCCATGTTTTTATGGGACGGCTTGATATATTTAGGGGGTTAAGATTTATTATCGGGATCGAGGGAAAAAGTATGCTAGAGCTTTAACGCTTTCTAATGGGATGGCTGCTTTTAGGCCCACCAAAACATAGTTACCTTAAGGATTATGATCTTTACCCTGCTGGAAAAGTTGTGTCTTGTCTCAAAGGGGCTGTACCCCCTTTGATTAACTCTCTTGCCTTCATTTGCCTGTGGAGTAGGGCTGTTATTGCCCAGATTTGAGGTAAGAATGTAAGAGGCAGAACTTCTATTCATTTCTCAAGCAACCAGCTATTACCAAGTTCGATTGGTCTGTCACCTCTACTCGAAGCTCTTCCCACTCTTTTGCCACAGAGACGGGTTTACCCTAATTATAGGTTGTCTTGGAGTAGCTCACTTGGTTTCGGGGGGCCAAACTAAAATGCTTTTTGCTTGGTTATACTTGTTAAATCATGATGCAAAAGGTACGAGATGAGATCTCTGCTTTTCTTAGCTTTACTGAGTTTTTTCACTTCTCTTTCAGCGTTCCCTTGCGGTACTTTTTCTGTAGCTCTTAAGTTCCTTTTCTGTCGCCCATACTTGGGGGGAAAAATGGTTTGATTGTTGGTCTTAGTGTGTTAGGGTTTATTAATAAGTAGGTGTTGGTCTTGTTAGTAGGCTAGCTGCTGGGCGTCAGAGCGGTCTGATTTGCACAGACGACTTCTCAGTGTAAGGGAGATGCTTTTCTGTCTTAGCTACGCTCTGGTTTGTCCAAGTGCACCTTCCGGTACACTTACCATGTTACGACTTGCCTCCCCTTGTATTTGTATGGCAAATTAGGCATAAGAAGTTTTTATTTTGGGGAGAGTGACGGGCGGTGTGTGCGCGCTTTAGGGCCAATTTCAATGAGACGCTCTGTTTCTCATTTACTGCTAAATCCTCCTTCTAATATATATTTTAGTTTATTGTCCGTGTTTCCTGTTTAGGAAATGTAGCCCATTTCTTCCTCTTTCATACGCTACACCTCGACCTGGCGTTTTGGGTCGTGCCAACCTAGCTTACTACGGGACCTTCACAGGGTGAGCTGACGACGGCGGTATATAGGCGGATTAAACAAGAAAGGGTGAGGTTAAACGGGGGTTATCGGTTATAGAACAGGCTCCTCTAGGTGGATCTTAAGCACCGCCAAGTCCTTTGGGTTTTAAGCTAAAGCTCGTAGTACCCGGGCGGATAGTGAGTGTAGTTAGACTATCAAAGTTTAGGGCTGTGCATAGTGGGGTATCTAATCCCAGTTTGTTTCACAGCTTTCGTGGGGTCAGGAATTTTAAAGCCACTTTCGTCGTTGGACTTCATACCTCCGAGCACGTATAACGGTCTTGGGGGCGTTCGACTTTAGTTGTATAAGGTTAACTTAACCACTCTTTACGCCGATGGCTGTCAGCTTGGACCTCTCGTATAACCGCGGTGGCTGGCACGAGTTTTACCGGTCCTGGGGGCTGTAACTAAGTCAAGTTTTCACTTATGGCTTAATGTTTATCACTGCTGAATTCCCTTGAGGGTGTGGCTGAGCAAGGTGTTGTGGGCGGCAAAGTGGGCCTGATACCAGCTCCTTGTCCTCGGGGAGGGGGACTGGAGGGCATTCTCACGGGGGTGCGGATACTTGCATGTGTAAATTTAGCCGTAGATGACAGAAAAGCCAGGACCAAGCTTTTGTGCTTTCGGAACAGTTTTAAGGCCCATCTTAACATCTTCAGTGTTATGCTTTAGTTAAGCTACGATAGC